CCAGAGGAGCAAAGCTCATTTTCCTTCCAGGGTAAAGCGGCGCATAAAAAAGGGCTGGCCCGTCAAAAGTCCGGTTCCTTCGCGAACGAAGTTCAGAATCAACAAGGGTTCGTAGAACGAAGGGAGTGTACAACTGGGGCGCAGCCCCCGTTTTTTGTTCGTAACGAGGGAGAGATAGAATTGAGTTCTTCACGAAGTTCGAGACAAAGGAACAAAAAAGAGTTTCTCTATGGCCTCCTCGTTTTGAGACATTATGGCTTTGGGGTCGACCCCAGTAACAAAGAAGGAATCCATAATAACTAGGGATCCAACACCATGATAAAATACTACCCTCATGATTAGACCATGTCCCTGAGATTTGATAAAAGAAAGGTGCATTAGCGGTTAATACGTTGTAATTGGATAAGTTATTAGGAATATGACGGAACGAAAGACCAAGGAAAGGAAGAAGAATGCACCAAAATGCAGGTGCTGCACCAAACGCTGGTGGTTCTTTCTTGTTGTAAGTGAATGCAACGAAAAGACCCGGAAATAACGAATAATGAGAGAATTCATTTATGGACATTTCTATACTTTTGACCATTCCAAATTTCTTTGTTATTCCCATCATCCGGTAACCACAGGATGATCCACAAGAAAGGTGGCTGGATTCGAACCTATGGCCGGGTCCGGTCCGCTCGCCCCCGCCCTGCTGGGTTGGGTGGTCGGGTTAGCACCCCTCGTCGTCTCTGTACCCGAAACAGCAGATGCGCTGCGCTACTCAGCACGTAACCTTGTCTCCCCTCTTCTGGTTGTGTCATTACCAATCGCGCCCCCGGCCGCCCCTGACCTAAAAAGAACGATTTTCCTTATGACCAAACAAGGACCAGCCAACGGACCACGATCCCGACCAGAAGGATTGCTCGAGGCCGGATATAGAATAAAATCGAGAAGATCCGGTTGAATGGTAGAAGCCTTCCTCCACTCCACTATCATGCAGTAGCGCTACTCTCCCTATCGGTCGAGGCTTACAGCTCCTGCGCGAGGAGGCTTTTTGGCTTCCTTCCCCTCCGGGCCTGTATCTATAATGGTAGGCATGCTTTTTCTCAATTGAGAATGCAATCGAGGAGCCTAACTCGCATTAACGTAGTCATCTCCTGTCCTGCCTATTACTATGAGTTGGGTTTCGTAGAGTGATTTGTTAAACCCTAAAGAAATGCTTACTAAGACTCTTTCAAAGTCGAGGGAGTTTACCTACTCGACCGATAGGGAGATGGTCCTGAAGTTGCCTCACATGGTATGGGCGTAAATAGCGCCTCTAGGCCAAGTATAACAGCGGATATGAGGCTTTTCCACATGATAAGGCAGACGCTGATTTTGCTGGAAAGCCTGAAGCTGATTCAATCTCGTAGCAGCTGTTGATTTTGATTGTCTTGTAGCTGATGAAGCTTGAATTCAAAGCCTAGACTATCTAGTTAGAAAGGGAGTGGTGTGTGGGACTCGTGTAGTAGTAGCTAGACTCCGCGTGCCAGCTTCGCTCCTCCCCCATGTGTAAACCAATATCCCGTGGTAGACTTACCCTCATCTAGGTCTCCTGCCCAGTCAGCTTCGATGGATTCGCATTAGGAGAATGCCTGCCTAAATCCTACCTTTAGCCTGTGCCACCTTGGTAGCACAAACAAAGGTCCTCTCAGCGATGCCTTACAGCAACAGTTCATAGTCAATCACTTACTTTCTTAGTTGCAATTTCATCTTTATGTAAAGTTTCATCTTTATATACTATTACATACAGTATATTAGAAAGTATAAGTCTTCTTAGTATTACAATAGTTGACTATGACCTACCCTTGCAGTGCTAATATTTTCATTAGGATCAGTCTTAGTCTACTAAAAGCATAGGAACAGTCTTATCTTATTAAGCAAGGTTCCACCCCAACCAGTAATAAGCACTAAACTGACTCTATAAGGATACACGGGGCGATTAACCAATACAAACAAAACAAACTGAGGATTCAAAATAGATAGAAACGAGTCCAATCTAAGCAAGCGTAGTGGAGGGAGAAACAATCCTACAAGTAAGCAAGTAGTTGCAAGCGAGGAATTAGTCCCTGCTCTGCTAGTATTGGTTGGTGGAGAGCTCACACAATTAGAAAACGAAGCCCTCAAGGCACAAGGAAAACAGCCTCTGCCTGTGCCGCCGAGCAGCAGAGCCCTTGCCTTGGCTACCATGATCGGGGCTATCATATTAGCAGTGAGACTCGGGGAAGTCGCTCTAGCCAAGGCGGCAGAGCAAACGTGAAGTAATTAGGATGGGTGGGAATGGCGTGGATAGAAGGACCGAAGCGCCTCCAGACGTAGCTGAAAGGCGAACTGGGAAACCAAAAGTAACGAATCGAATAAAAGTTCGCAGGTTTCATTTTTCGCTCATGTCCTTTAACCTGAAGTGTTGGTTCGAATCCAGCTCGTGACAAGGCCTTTTTGGTCATATCCGTTGGTATTGCTGTTACGGTTTAGGGTGTTC